TTTGCAATATTTGATTGATTACAATTCTGTATATTCCACTTACTAGAGAGGTTCCCAGGGAATTCATTAGAGGAATATTTCCAAGAAATACGGTTTGTTCTTGCATATCTCTACCGGTTTTCCAAATTAATCCCGCGGATACATATAATTCAGAAGAGTATGTGAGTGATTCATACACAGCATCTCTTTCTTTTATCAAGGGCTCTGCCAATTGATATGTTGCCACAAATAATTGAAATTCAATTTCTTGATCTGTATCTTCAATTTTTGGAAACTTATGAAGTTCTTCCATCAAGCCTTGATCAATGAACCTACAAAATCCGTCAAATTGTATCTGACTAAACCCTGGTATTGTATACATTCCCTCATTCCCATCCCGGAACATCTTAAGTTTTCCGTTTATCGAAAAAATCCAACTATTGGCTCACTCTTCGTTGAACCATATAGATTGATCTAGCAACGATGGAATGTATATTTTGCTCATTTGAACAACATGAAATTTTATCCAACCCCATATACATATATATATGTACTAAATACGTATGAACGGAGGAATAAAAAAAAATGTGACTCAAATTCGAATTTGCGACAGATACAAATGGAAATGAATTGATAAAACATTCCTGGAAACAAAATTCTGCCACTTAGACTTATGGAGTCTTGTATAGAATATCAAAATAGATCCAATTTCTACCTTATGATATTACGACCAGATTGGGTACCATAAATGGATTCGGAATTGAATCTGTTCTCTATGAGTGAGATAAAGACAGAATAATCAGGAACCGTCTAGAGTTGACTTTGATTTTAGCACTTAATTTATTTCATCGATTCCGTTGTTCAAAAAACGATTCGCAGAGAGAAAAGATATTTCTACCCATTTGTTAATTAGTAGAATACGATTGAAGTGCGTAAGAGAAGTCATATTTATTAAGTACATGCAGATATAACTATCTAGCTATCCGTATATCCCATCTTTTATCGAAGTTCCCTTGAGGCAACATAGGTCGTGCTATATCCAAATTTCGATTTTATATTCAATATATTCAATGAAAAATGCAAGCACGACGATTTCCTAATAGGAATATGTAGATAAGATACCTGACTAGGTATCCGTGTAATAATTTCTGTTCTGGGGTTTACATATACACATAATTGTTGTTATAATTGAAATTGAAAAGGATTAATTATGGAAAAGAATTGAGACTGATTAGTCGTATATCAATTGGATCTCCTTATGTCATTAAGGAAACCAAATTGGAGATCAAAATCCAAGAACCATTCATGAATTCACAGTCATTAATGCTTCCAATTTGCTCTGAATTTTGGATTCTGTGACTGGAAATCCTTTTTTCTCTTTCAATAGAAAAAAAGGGGAAAGCTTTTATTTAGGTGTTGTGTGTTTTGAAATACAATCAATCTAAGAGAACAACAGGACCCAATAAAAAAAAAGAAATGGTTCAGCAATTCCCCAGAATATTTCCATCTATATCTATTTTGTATCGTTTTGGCGGCATGGCCGAGTGGTAAGGCGGGGGACTGCAAATCCTTTCTCCCCAGTTCAAATCCGGGTGTCGCCTGATTAACAAAAGACTCGGAATTTCTTACCCTACTAAACTAATAGAACTCACAAAATTCTTGCCTGGCAGAAGCAGAGGTAAGGGGCGGGGACTGTCGATACCCAATTTTAAGAATCGGGGGGTTGACTTTCAATTATTTCTTCAAAAATCGGGGTGTGACCCAAACCTGTACCATACCAATATGAATTACCAATATAAATAAAGAAATACTCACTTAATTACGGATTCCTGATGCGTTCAGGCCATTGATTTGATTTATCAATCGAATCAAATCCATAGTAAGATTCAATTGTGAGATTCAGAACTACGAAAGTCAGGGACCGTAAATCCGTGTATCCAAAGGAAGGTTCCTAAGAGACTGTAAATCCTTGCTCCTAGGATCCAAGAAGGGGTTATAGGAAGGACTATAAATACTTCCTAATTACCTTACCCTACTAGTGTTTACTGACTGAGTCTTGAAGTAGATTGGGTAGGCTGGGGGGGAATCCAATTAGGAGTTGTGGAAAGAACTGAAGATACTTTGTATCCATACAAACTCATGAGAGTCTCTGAGTGCTCAGGTTTTCAATTAATATTGTATGGGTGATTGGCTTTTATAGAATAAAAGTGGAAAAAAGTGCTTTCGTTGGGGTAACCCCGCAAAGAATGTAATCCAAGAATGTAATAGGGTGTCTTCCAATTGTTTCACATTTCACAGAAGTAGAGACAGTAAAGCTTAGATGGGAAATTAGGAGTATGTGATAGATAGTTATATATCTTGATGATATATTTTTTTTTTCTGCTTTTTTTTTATGAAAGGCAACAGTAGGTCTTACTATTCCTACATATTCCATTAGTCACATTCCCTTGAGACTTCCAAGGGGCAACTGTGTATCTTGCTTGTACTTAGTGCTTTCCGATTCCACCAGAAATCATATAGG